GGTGAATAACCATGTTCCAATTGAAATGAAATCTTTAGGATAAATCAATAAATAAATATCATAATTAATCAAAAAAAAAAATTATATTTTTTCTTTTTTTAGTCATTTGAATACCTCCTAAAAAAATGATATCGGACCAATCAAAAGAACCTGAATTCAAATTATGGATTTTCGAATTGAGAGAGATATTTAGGGAGATCGTAAATTCTGACTCTGATTCATGGACCCAAATCAATTCAGTGGGATCTTTCATTGACGTTTTTTTCCACCAAGAACGTTTTATAAAGCTCTTTGACCCCCGAATTTGGAGTATCCTACTTTCACGCAATATCAAGGGTGTAGTATTCTTTTTTGTAGTATTGTTCCTTATATGCAAACTTCACAGTCGAAATATGGTCGAAAGAAAAAATCTCTATTTGAGAGGGCTTCTTCCTATACCTATGAATTCTATTGGACCCGGAAATGATACGTTAGAAAAATCCTTTTTGTCTTCTTTGTCTTCCAATATGATTGTTTCCCCCCTCTTCCGTCCAAAAGGAAAAAAGATTTCTGAGAGTTGTTTCCTGGATCCGAAAGCGAGTACTTGGTTTCTTCCAATAACTAAAAAGTGTATCATGCCTGAATCTAACTGGGGTTCGCGGTGGTGGAGGAACTGGATCGGAAAAAGAAGGGATTATAGTTGTAAGATCTCTAATGAGACCGTCGCTGGAATTGAGATCTCATTCAAAGAGAAAGATATAAAATATCTGGAGTTTCTCTTTGTATATTATCTGGATGATCCGATCCGCAAGGACCATGATTGGGAATTGTTTGATCGTCTTTCTCTGCGAAACATAATCAACTTGAATTCGGGACAACTTTTCGAAATCTTAGTGAAGCACTGGATTTGTTATCTCATGTCTGCTTTTCGTGAAAAAATACCAATTGAAGTGGAGGGTTTCGTCAAACAACAAGGGGCTGGGTCAACTATTCAATCAAATGATATTGAGCATGTTTCCCATCTCTTCTCGAGAAACAAGTGGGCTATTTCTTTTCAAAATTGTGCTCAATTTCATATGTGGAAATTCCACCAAGATCTCTTCATTAGTTGGGGGAAGAATCCGTACGAATCGTATTTTTTGAGGAACGTATCGAGAGAGAATTGGATTTGGTTAGACAATGTGTGGTTGGTAAACAAGGATCGGTTTTTTAGCAAGGTACGGAATGTATCGTCAAATATTCAATATGATTCCACAAGATCTAGTTTCGTTCAAGGAACGGATTCTAGCCAATTGAAAGGATCTTCTGATCAATCTAGAGATCGTTTGGATTCCATTAATAATACGGAAGGAACAGAGATAGAATCAGACCGATTCCCGAAATGCCTTTCTGGATATTCCCCAATGTCTCGGCTATTCACGGAACGTGAGAAGCAGATGATTATTCATCCGCTTCCGGAAGAAATCGAAGAACTTCTTGAGAATCCTACAAGATCCATTCGTTCTTTTTTCTCCGGCAGATGGTCAGAACTTTATCTGTGTTCAAATCCTACTGATGAGAGGTCCACTAGAGATCAGAAATTGTTGAAGAAACAACAAGATGTTTCTTTTGCCCCTTCCAGGCGATCGGAAAATAAAGAAATGGTTAATCTTTTCAAGATAATCCCCTATTTAAAAAAGACCGTCTCAATTCATCCTATTTCATCAGATCCGGGATGTGATATGGTTCCGAAGGATGAACCGGATATGGACAGTTCCGAAGAGAGGTTTCAAGAAATGGCAGATCTATTCACTCTATCAATAACCGAGCCGGATCTGGTGTATCATAAGGGATTTGCCTTTTCTATTGATTCCTACGGATTGGATCAAAAACAATTCTTGAATGAGGTATTCAACTCCAGGGATGAATCGAAAAAGAAATCTTTATTGGTTCTACCTCCTATTTTTTATGAAGAGAATGAATCTTTTTATCGAAGGATCCGAAAAAAAGCAGTCAATCAAAATCCATATAGATTGATCCGAAATCTGATTCAAATCCAATATAGCACCTATTATGGGTACATAAGAAATGTATTGAATCGATTCTTTTTAATGAATAGATCCGATCGCAGCTTCGAATATGGAATTCAAAGGGATCAAATAGGAAACGATATTCTGAATCATAGAACTATAAGGAAATATACGATCAACCAACATTTATCAAATTTGAAAAAGAGTCAGAAGAAATGGTTCGGTCCTCTTATTTTGATTTCTCGAACCGAGAGATTCATGAATCGGGATCCTGATGCATATAGATACAAATGGTTCAATGGGAGCAAGAATTTCCAGAAACATTTGGAACATCTCGTTTCTGAGCGGAAGAGCCGTTTTCAAGTAGTGTTCGATCGATTACGTATTAATGTATCTCCCATTGATTGGTCTGAAGTTATCGGCGAAGATTTTTCTAAGTCAATTCTGTTCAAGTCAATTCTGCCCAAGTCACTTCTTTTTTTGTCCAAGTTCCCTCTCTTTTTGTCTAACTCACTTCCTTTTTTCTTTGTGAGTTGCGGGAATACCCCCATCCATAGGTCCGAGATCCACATTTGTGTGAAAGGTCCGAATGATCAACTCTACAATCCGTTGTTAGAATCAATAGGTTTTCAAATCGTTCATTTGAAAAAATTGAAAGCCTTCTTCTTGGATGATCATCATACTTTCCAAAAATCGAAATTCTTGATCAATGGAGGAACAACATCACCATTTTTGTTCAATAAGATACCAAAGTGGATGATTGACTCATTCCATACTAGAAAAAATCGTGGGAAATCCTTTGATAACACGGATTCCTATTTCTCAATGATATCCCACGATCAAAACAATTGGCTCAATCCCGTAAAACCATTTCATAGAAGTTCATTGATCTCTTCTTTTTATAAAGCAAATCGACTTCGATTCTTGAATAATGCGCATCACTTCTGCTGTAACAAAAGATTCCCCTTTTCTATGGAAAAGGCCCGTATCAATAATTATGATTTTACGTATAGACAATTCCTCAATATCTTGTTCATTCACAACAAAATATTTTCTTTGTGTGTCGGTAAAAAAAAACATGCTTTTTTGGGGAGAGATGCTATTTCACCAATCGAGTCACAGGTATCTAACATAATCATACCTAACGATTTTCCAATTCGATCCGATCTATTCGTTCGTAGAACTACTTACTCGATCGCAGGCATTTCTGGAACACCTCTAACAGAGGGACAAATAGCCCATTTTGAAAGAACTTATTGTCAACCTCTTTCAGATATGAATCTATCTGATTCAGAAAGGAAGAACTTGCATCAGTATCTCAATTTCAATTCAAACATGGGGTTGCCACCATGTTCTGAGAAATGTTTACCATCGAAAAAGAGGAAAAAAACGGAGTCTCGGTCTAAATAAAGGCATTGCGAAATTGCAGATGTATAGAACCTTTCAAGAGGATTCCATTTATCAAGCCTTGATAAATGGAATCTATTCCAAACATAGATACCATTGTTCCTTACTTCGACAGGGTACAAATATCTAAATTTGATATTTTTAGATATTTTTTCAGACCTATTCGCGATGCTAAGTAGCAGGCTATCTATTTTTCCTTATATTAGGCACAAATCATGGCTAATTATTAAGAAAAAATTGCGTCTTGATCAATGGAATCTGAAGATAAGTGAGATTTCGAGTAAGTGGTTGCATGATATTCTTCTGTCCGAAGAAATGATTCATCGAAATAATGAGTCACCATTGATATGGACACATCTGGTATCGCCAAATGTTTGGGAGTTCTTCTATTCAATCCTTTTCCTTCTTCTTGTTGCTGGGTATCTCGTTACTGAACATCTTACCCGTGTTTTAGGAGCCTCTAGTAAGTTACAGACAGAGTTCGAAAAGGCCAAATCTTTGGCGATTCCATCATACACGATTGAGTTTAGAAAACTTATGGGTAGCTATCCTCCACCGGAACCGAATTACTTCTGGTTAAAGAAGATCTTTCTGGTTGTTCTGGAAGAATTAGCAGATTCCCTAAACGAAAAATTGAAAGAAACGATGGGTGTACCTTCTAACAAAAAATATTGGAATCTTAATCTCAGCGATCTCATAAGTATCATACCAAATCCCCTCGATGGAATCACTGTTTTGAGAAATACGAGACATATAAGTCATAAAGGTAAAGAGACATATTTATTTATAAGAAGAAGAGAATATGCAGATAGAATGTTGAAGGATGATTGGTCTGATGATAAAATAGAATCCTGGGTCGGGAACACTGATGCGGTTTTTAATGAAGAAAGAGAGTTTTTAGCTCAGTTCCCCGCTTTAACGCCGGAAAAAAGGATTGATCAAATTCTATTGAGTCTGACGCATAGCGATCATTTTTCAAAGAATGAGTCTGGTTATCAAATGATTGAACAACCGGGAGCAATTTACTTACGATACTTGGTTGACATTTATCAAAAGGATCTAATGAATTATCAGTTCAATACATCTTGTTTAGCAGAAAGACGGGTATTCCTTGCTCATTATCAGACAATCACTTATTCACAAACTTCGTGTGGGGCTAATAGTTTTCATTTCCCATCTCATGGAAACCCTTTTCGCTCCGCTTAGACCTATCCCCCTCGAGAGGTATTTTAGTGATAGATTCTATAGGAATTGGACGATCCTATTTGGTCAAATACCTAGCGACAAACTCCTATGTTACTTTTATTACGGTATTTCTGAAGAAGTTCCTGGGTAAAAGGGAGGTTAACACTTTTTTTGAATATGATAGTGAGGACGAGGAGGAGGATTATGGGCCTGATCTTTTTGGTCCTAGGGACTACGAGCTTGATGATAGTTACGATAGCGATGCTGACGTTGACGCGGATCTGGAGGATCTAGCTGAGGATCTGCCTGAGGATGATTTTTTATTCGAGATAGGAAATCAAGACGACCCATTTTTTTTTCTTTTTTCAATTCGAATTAGTAAAAATAATGTCTCCTTGCATAATATGGATTCCAAACATT